GCTAGCGTAGCTTAACCAAAGCATAGTGCTGAAGCCACTAAGACGAGCCCTAAAAAGCTCCGAGAGCACAAAGGATTAGTCCTAACTTTAGTATCACCTTTTACTGGATTTACACATGCAAGTCTCCGCACCCCCGTGAGAATGCCCTTGAGTCCTAAAACTAGGGACAAGGAGCAGGTATCAGGCACACCCCGGTAGCCCATGACGCCTTGTTTAGCCACACCCCCAAGGGAACTCAGCAGTGATAGACATTAAGCCATAAGTGAAAACTTGACTTAGTTACAGTAATTCTAGGGCCGGTAAAACTCGTGCCAGCCACCGCGGTTAGACGAGAGGCTCAAGCTGATGAATCACGGCGTAAAGAGTGGTTAAGGAATCCCCAGAACTAAAGCCAAACGCCCCCCAAGCCGTTGTACGCTCCCGGGGGTAGGAAGCCCCACCACGAAAGTGGCTTTAATCCCCCTGACTCCACGAAAGCTACGGCACAAACTGGGATTAGATACCTCACTATGCCTAGCCCTAAACAATGACAGCGTCACACGTACCGCTGTCCGCCCGGGTACTACGAGCACTAGCTTAAAACCCAAAGGACTTGGCGGTGCTTCATACCCACCTAGAGGAGCCTGTTCTAGAACCGATAATCCCCGTTCAACCTCACCCTCTCTTGTCCCATTCCGCCTATATACCACCGTCGTCAGCTTACCCTCTGAGGGTCTTATAGTAAGCAAGACTGGCATAACCCCAAACGTCAGGTCGAGGTGTAGCGCATGAGAGGGGAAGAAATGGGCTACATTCTCTATCACAGAGAACACGGACGGTACAATGAAATAAATACCTTGAAGGAGGATTTAGCAGTAAGTATAAAGTAGAACATTTTACTGAAGCTGGCCCTGAAGCGTGCACACATCGCCCGTCACTCTCTCCGAGCCGACACTACTAATTAACTAAAACCCCAATGCAGGACACAGGAGAGGCAAGTCGTAACACAGTAAGTGTACCGGAAGGTGCACTTGGAATAAGCAGGGTGTAGCTAAGCTTAGAAAAGCATCTCCCTTACACCGAGAAGTCGCCCGTGCAAACCGAGCCACCCTGACGCCCAACAGCTAGCCCACAACCAACCCACAACAAACAACCATAAATAACCTTTAATGACCTAAAACCACATAGAACAAACCATTTTTCCCCCTTAGTATGGGCGACAGAAAAGGACCCAGGAGCAACAGAGAAAGTACCGCAAGGGAAAGCTGAAATAGTAATGAAATAACCCATATAAGCCCCAAAAAGCAGAGATTTAAGCTCGTACCTTTTGCATCATGATTTAGCCAGTACCCCTAAGCAAAGAGCCCTTTAGTTTAGCACCCCGAAACTGACAGAGCTACTCCAAGCCAGCCTATCATAGGGATAACCCGTCTCTGTGGCAAAAGAGTGGGGAGAGCTTCGAGTAGAGGTGAAAGGCCTACCGAGCCCAGTTATAGCTGGTTGCCTAAGAAATGAATATAAGTTCAGCCTCCGAGCTTCCCACCCCAAGCAAGTCTCACCAACATTGGCCCTAGGAAGCCCAGAGAGTTAGTTAAAGGAGGTACAGCTCCTTTAAAAAAGACACAACTTTCCCAGGTGGATATAGATCAAAATTAAACAAGGCACATGTCTTAGTGGGCTTGGAAGCAGCCACCCCCATAGAAAGCGTTAAAGCTCAAACATACCTGCCCCCCCCCCAATTCTGATAAACAATCTAAATCCCCGACCCGATATTAGGCCCCCTCATGCAACCATGAGAGAGTTTATGCTAAAATGAGTAATAAGAGGGCACGCCCCTCTCCTTGCACTAGTGTACATCGACATGAACCCACCACCGACCATTAAACGGCCCCAACCAAAGAGGGAATTGAAAGATAAAAGTAATAAACCAGAAAATCACTCAACAACCACCGTTAACCCAACACTGGCGTGCACCCCAGGGAAGACTAAAAGAGAAAGAAGGAACTCGGCAAACCTGGGCTCCGCCTGTTTACCAAAAACATCGCCTCTTGCAAACAATGTATAAGAGGTCCCGCCTGCCCTGTGACTAATTGTTTAACGGCCGCGGTATTTTGACCGTGCAAAGGTAGCGTAATCACTTGTCTTTTAAATGAAGACCCGTATGAACGGCACGACGAAGGCCCAGCTGTCTCCTTTTTCAGGTCAATGAAATTGATCTTCCCGTGCAGAAGCGGGAATGTTAACATAAGACGAGAAGACCCTATGGAGCTTCAGACCCAAGGCAGCCCACGTCAAGCACCCCCCGACAAAGGGTCAAACCAAGTGAAGCTCTGCCCCAGTGTCTTTGGTTGGGGCGACCGCGGGGAAAAACTAAACCCCCATGTAGATAAGGAATAGCCCTCCTACAACCAAGAGTCACCACTCTAAGCAACAGAAATTCTGACCAAAATGATCCGGCAATGCCGATCCACGGACCGAGTTACCCTAGGGATAACAGCGCAATCCTCTTCCAGAGCCCATATCTACAAGAGGGTTTACGACCTCGATGTTGGATCAGGACATCCTAACGGTGCAGCCGCTGTTAAGGGTTCGTTTGTTCAACGATTAAAGTCCTACGTGATCTGAGTTCAGACCGGAGTAATCCAGGTCAGTTTCTATCTATGACATGCTCTTTTCCAGTACGAAAGGACCGAAAAGAAGGGGCCCATGCTTAAAGCACGCCCCACCTCCCCCTAATGAGAACAACTAAAATAGGCAAAAGGCATGCCCCCACAGCCTCAGAAAACGGCGTGTTAAGATGGCAGAACCCGGCTATTGCAAAAGACCTAAGCCCTTCGTACAGAGGTTCAAATCCTCTCCTTAACTATGATCTCAATACTCACCACCCACATTCTAAACCCTTTGGCCTACATCGTCCCTGTTCTCCTGGCCGTTGCATTCCTCACACTAATTGAGCGCAAGGTATTAGGGTATATACAACTACGGAAAGGCCCCAACATCGTAGGGCCCTACGGACTCCTGCAACCCATCGCAGACGGCATCAAACTATTCATCAAAGAGCCCGTCCGCCCTTCTACCTCTTCCCCCGCCCTCTTTCTAGCAGCCCCCGTACTATCCCTCACCCTCGCCCTCACCCTCTGGGCCCCCCTACCAATCCCCCACCCCGTCATAGACCTTAACCTAGGTATCCTTGTCATCCTCACCTTATCCAGCCTAGCTGTCTACTCCCTCTTAGGCTCCGGGTGAGCATCAAACTCTAAATACGCCCTAATGGGAGCCCTCCGAGCCGTGGCCCAAACCATCTCATACGAAGTAAGCCTCGGACTAATTCTCCTAAACGTGGTAGTTTTTACAGGAGCCTTCACACTGCAGACCTTCAATGTAACACAAGAAAGCATCTGACTCATCATCCCAACATGACCCCTAGCTGCAATATGGTACATCTCAACCCTTGCAGAAACAAACCGTGCCCCCTTCGACCTGACAGAAGGAGAATCAGAACTAGTCTCAGGTTTCAACGTAGAGTACGCAGGCGGCCCCTTCGCCCTATTCTTCCTAGCAGAATACGCCAACATCCTACTCATAAACACCCTCTCAACCATCCTATTCATAGGGGCCTCACACATCCCGACACTCCCTGAACTCACAGCAGTCAACCTAATGACTAAAGCTGCCTTCCTATCCATCATTTTCCTGTGAGTCCGGGCCTCTTACCCCCGATTCCGATACGACCAACTAATACACCTTGTATGAAAAAACTTCCTCCCCCTCACACTAGCCCTCATGCTATGAAATCTCGCACTCCCAGTTGCCTTCACAGGCCTACCCCCGCAACTGTAGCCCCAAGGACTTGTGCCTGAATTTAAGGGCCACTTTGATAGAGTGAAACACGAGGGTTAAAATCCCTCCAACTCCTTAGAAAAAAGGGACTTGAACCCATCCTTAAGAGATCAAAACTCTTGGTGCTTCCACTACACCACTTTCTAGTAATGTCAGCTAAATAAGCTCTTGGGCCCATACCCCAAATATGTTGGTTAGAACCCTTCCATCACTAATGAATCCCTATGTACTTGCCATCCTTATCTTTGGCCTAGGCCTAGGCACAACCCTTACACTATCAAGCTCCCACTGGCTCCTCGCCTGAGTGGGACTTGAAATCAGCACCCTATCCATCATCCCACTAATAGCCCAGCACCACCACCCCCGAGCAGTAGAAGCTACCACCAAGTATTTCCTTATTCAGGCAACCGCCGCCGCTATAATCCTCTTTGCCGCCACCTCTAACGCATGGTTCACAGGCCAATGAGACATCCTACAGCTAACCCACCCTATTTCAGCCAACATCACCATACTAGCCCTTGCATTAAAACTAGGCCTAGCCCCCTTACACCTGTGACTCCCAGAAGTCCTTCAAGGCCTAGACCTCATCACCGGCTTAATCCTATCAACATGACAAAAGCTTGCCCCATTCGCCCTCCTAGTCCAAATTCAAGAAACCAACCAAAGCCTCATAATTCTCCTAGGACTGTCATCAATGCTTATCGGGGGCTGAGGAGGCTTAAACCAAACACAGCTCCGAAAGATCCTAGCTTACTCCTCCATCGCCCACCTCGGCTGAATAGTTGTCGTAGTACAATTCTCCCCTCCCCTAACACTACTAGCCCTCCTCCTCTACCTTGTCATAACATTTTCAACATTTATCGTATTCAAACTGAACACCGCAACAAGCATCAACGCCCTAGCAACCTCCTGAGCAAAGAGCCCCGTCTTAACAGCCATCACTCCCCTAGCCCTCCTATCCCTTGGCGGCCTCCCACCAATAACAGGATTCATACCAAAATGGCTCATCCTACAAGAACTCACCAAACAAGAACTTCCCCTTACAGCCACACTAGCAGCCCTCTCAGCCCTACTCAGCCTTTACTTCTACCTCCGCCTATCCTACGCCATAACCCTCACCACCGCCCCCAACAACCTAATAACAACAACCCCCTGACGTCTACACTCCCCACAACTAACCCTCCCCCTAGCAATTTCAATGCTTACCACAATCTCCCTACTTCCCATAACCCCCACAGCTATAACCCTGCTCACCCCCTAACGAGGGCTTAGGATAATTGATTAAACCAATGGCCTTCAAAGCCGCAAATGAGAGCTAGAGTCTCCCAGCCCTCGATTTAAGAACCCGCAGGACTCTGCCCCCCCCCATCCAACCCCTGCTAGCCAGACACCCTAACTAAACCACCACCCCCTCGATATCAAAGGCCTCAATCTACAAGCTCTTAGTTACCCCCTAAAAACCCAAGCCAGAGGACTTGCCCAAGCTCTCCCCGCCGCTGCGGCGGCCAGGCGGGGAGAGCCCCGGGCATGGGCATTATAGTCTACTCATTATCGCACACAGTATGAATGGCCTCAGGCCTTAACACCCAACCTGGAGAACCCCATCCAACCCCAGCTAGCCGACACCCTAACKAAACGCCACCACYCGATATTAAAACCATCACAAGCTCTTAGTTACCCGAAACCCGGGCCAGAGGGCTGCCCAAGCTCTCCCCGCCGCGGCGGGGAGAGCCCAGCATGACATTATAGTCTACTCATCATCGCACACGTATGAATAGCCTCGCCTCGACGCCCAACCCTTGCCCTAAGACCTGCAGGACTCTATCCCACATCTCGTGTGTGCAAGACAAGCACTTTAATTAAGCTAAGGCCTTCTAGATGGGAAGGCCTCGATCCTACAAACTCTTAGTTAACAGCTAAGTGCCCAAACCGACGAGCATCCATCTACCTCCGCCCCAGCGGAATAAGCCCCGGCAGGCAGTTAGCCTGCTACTTCGGTTTTGCAAACCAATATGCTGACACCTCGGGGCTCTGACAGGGAGAGGACTCAAACCTCTGTCTATGGGGCTACAACCCACCGCTTAACTCAGCCACCCTACCTATGATAATCACACGGTGATTTTTCTCAACTAACCACAAAGACATCGGCACCCTCTACCTTATCTTCGGAGCTTGGGCCGGCATAGTCGGCACAGCCCTAAGCCTTCTCATCCGAGCTGAACTAAGTCAGCCAGGAGCACTCCTTGGTGACGACCAGATTTATAATGTGATCGTCACAGCCCACGCCTTCGTAATAATCTTCTTTATAGTCATACCCATAATGATCGGCGGGTTCGGGAACTGACTCATCCCCCTGATAATTGAAGCCCCTGATATGGCCTTCCCTCGAATAAATAACATAAGCTTCTGGCTCCTGCCCCCATCCTTTCTTCTACTCCTTGCCTCTTCTGGTGTTGAAGCAGGAGCGGGAACTGGGTGAACAGTCTACCCCCCTCTCGCAGGAAACCTAGCACACGCCGGGGCCTCCGTCGACCTAACCATCTTCTCCCTGCACCTAGCAGGGATCTCCTCTATCCTAGGAGCCATCAACTTTATTACAACTATCTTTAACATAAAGCCCCCAGGTGTCTCCATCTACCAAATCCCCCTATTTGTCTGAGCTGTTCTAATCACAGCAGTCTTACTCCTTCTTTCCCTACCAGTACTTGCAGCCGGCATTACCATGCTTCTCACAGACCGTAACCTGAATACAACATTCTTCGACCCCGCAGGAGGAGGAGACCCCATCCTCTACCAACACCTGTTCTGATTCTTCGGCCACCCTGAAGTCTACATTCTCATCCTCCCCGGATTCGGCATGATCTCCCACATCGTTGCCTTCTATGCTGGCAAGAAAGAGCCCTTCGGGTATATGGGAATGGTATGAGCTATAATGGCCATCGGTTTCCTTGGCTTCATCGTCTGAGCCCACCACATGTTTACAGTGGGAATAGACGTGGACACCCGGGCCTACTTCACCTCCGCCACTATAATCATCGCTATTCCCACGGGGGTAAAAGTGTTCAGCTGACTAGCCACCCTGCATGGAGGGCACATTAAATGAGAGACCCCACTCTTATGAGCTCTTGGCTTTATTTTCTTATTCACAGTCGGGGGCCTCACTGGGATTATTCTAGCCAACTCCTCTCTGGATATTATCCTGCACGACACCTACTATGTAGTCGCACACTTCCACTACGTCCTGTCCATGGGAGCTGTCTTTGCCATCATAGCTGCCTTCGTACACTGGTTCCCCCTCTTTACAGGTTACTCACTTCATAGCAACTTAACAAAGATTCACTTCTGCATCATATTCCTAGGAGTAAACGTCACATTCTTCCCCCAGCACTTCCTAGGCTTAGCAGGGATACCTCGACGCTACTCAGACTACCCCGACGCTTACACCCTATGAAACACTGTCTCCTCTATTGGATCCCTCGTATCCCTAGTCGCAGTAATCCTATTCTTATATATCATTTGGGAAGCATTCACCTCTAAACGAGAAGTAATCATGGTGGACTTAGTCTCTACCAACGTAGAATGACTACACGGCTGCCCTCCCCCCTACCACACCTTCGAGGAGCCTGCCTTTGTTCGAGTCTAGCTGCTTAGACGAGAAAGGGAGGAGTTGAACCCCCATCCGTTGGTTTCAAGCCAACCACATAGCCCCTCTGTCACTTTCTTTATAAGACACTAGTAAAACCGACCATTACACTGCCTTGTCAAGACAGAGTTGCGGGTTAAAGCCCCGCGTGTTTTAAGCATAAGCTAGAATGGCACGTCCCTCTCAACTAGGATTCCAAGATGCGGCCTCCCCCGTGATAGAAGAGCTCCTGAACTTCCATGACTACGCCATAGTGATTGTATTCTTAATCAGTACTCTCGTACTTTACATCATTGTGGTGACAGCCTCTACCAAACTAACCGACAAAAAACTCACACAGTCCCAAGGAGCTGAAATGATATGAACCGTCGCCCCAGCGATCCTACTTATTATAGTGGCCCTCCCCTCCCTTCGGATCCTTTACATCATAGACGAAATTAACAACCCCCACCTCACAGTCAAAGCAGTCGGACACCAATGATTCTGATCCTACGAATACTCAGACCACGAAAGCATCGAATTCGAATCCTACATAATCCCAACAAACGACCTCTCCGAAGGGCAGTACCGCCTCTTAGAAGCAGACAACCGAATAGTAGTCCCTACTAAAGCCCAAGTCCGTATATTAATCACATCCGATGACGTTATCCATGCATGGGCCGTACCTGCTCTCGGCCTAAAGGTAGACGCAGTCCCCGGCCGCCTAAACCAAACAGCCTTCATTATTGGCCGCCCAGGTGTGTTCTATGGACAATGCTCAGAAATTTGTGGGGCAAACCACAGCTTCATGCCCATCGTAGTCGAAACAATTGACACAGAAGACTTTGTGTTCTGAATTAGCACTATACTAGAATCCTCACTAAGAAGCTAAATTGGACACAGCGTTAGCCTTTTAAGCTAAAGACTGGTGGCCCCCAACCACCCCTAGTGACATGCCACAACTCAACCCCGCTCCCTGATTCGCCACCCTGGTATTCTCATGATTCATCTTCCTTGTTGTAATCCCCCCAAAGATTTTGGCCCACACCTACCCCAATGAGCCAACAACACAAAGCACAGAAAAGCCCCCAACAACCCCTTGAGCCTGACCATGACACTAAGCCTATTCGACCACTTTATTAGCCCCGTCTTCCTAGGTATCCCCCTCGTGGCCCTTGCTACCGCCCTCCCCTGACTTCTCTTCCCTGCCCCCACAACCCGATGGCTCAACAACCGACTGCTATCCGTACAAAACTGATTCATCGGAACCTTTGCCAAGCACATCTCCCTCCCCCTAAATGTGGGAGGCCATAAGTGAGCCCTCCTTCTAACCTCCCTGCTAATCTTTTTAATCACTATCAATATACTGGGCCTTATCGCATACTCCTACACCCCCACAACACAGCTCTCCTTCAGCCTAGGGTTCGCGGTACCCCTATGACTCGCGACAGTAATTACAGGACTACGAACCCAGCCCACCCACGCATTCGCACACCTCCTCCCAGAGGGAACCCCCGTCCTCCTAATCCCAGTCTTAGTAATTATCGAAACAATCAGCTTAATAATTCGACCAATTGCCCTAGGCGTTCGACTCACAGCCAACCTAACAGCCGGCCACCTCCTCATTCACCTACTCTCTACAGGCGCATACGTTCTATACCCCACAATGCCCGCCGTAGCCCTATTGCCAACAATCTTTATATTTGCACTAACCCTCTTAGAAGTAGCCGTAGCCATGATCCAAGCCTACGTATTTGTTCTCCTCTTAAGCCTCTACCTACAAGAAAACGTCTAATGGCCCACCAAGCACACGCATACCACATAGTAGACCCCAGCCCCTGACCCCTTACGGGCGCAGTAGCCGCCCTAATACTAACATCTGGCCTTGCCATCTGATTCCACTTCAATAAGATAACTCTGATAGCCCTAGGACTAGTCCTACTCCTAGCAACCATGTATCAATGATGACGAGACATCATCCGGGAAGGAACCTTCCAAGGACACCACACACCCCCCGTCCAAAAAGGCCTCCGCTACGGCATAGTCCTCTTCATCACATCAGAAGTATTCTTCTTTCTAGGCTTTTTCTGAGCCTTCTACCACTCAAGTCTAGCCCCCACCCCCGAACTAGGGGCCTGCTGACCCCCAGCAGGAATCACACCCCTAGACCCCTTTGAAGTCCCCCTACTAAACACTGCCGTGCTATTAGCATCTGGCGTCACAGTTACCTGAGCCCACCACAGCATCATAGAGGGAGAACGAAAACAGGCAATCCAGTCTTTAACCCTAACCATTCTACTGGGCTTCTACTTTACCTTCCTCCAAGCACTAGAGTACTATGAAGCGCCCTTTACAATCGCCGACAGTGTCTACGGAGCCACCTTCTTTGTTGCCACCGGATTCCACGGCCTCCACGTTATTATTGGCTCTACCTTTCTTGCCATCTGCCTCCTCCGCCAAGTGCACTACCACTTTACATCCGAACACCACTTTGGCTTCGAAGCAGCTGCCTGATACTGACACTTCGTAGATGTTGTATGGCTATTCCTTTATATCTCCATCTACTGATGAGGCTCATAACCTTTCTAGTACTAACACCAGTATAAGTGACTTCCAATCACCCGGTCCTGGTTAAAACCCAGGGAAAGGTAATGAATCTAGCCACAACAGTAGCAACCATCGCCATCGCCCTCTCCCTCCTCCTAGCAACTATCTCCTTCTGACTTCCCCAGTTAAGCCCCGACTATGAAAAACTGTCCCCCTACGAATGCGGGTTCGACCCAGTGGGCACAGCCCGCCTCCCCTTCTCCCTACGATTCTTTCTCGTTGCCATCCTTTTCTTGTTATTCGACCTAGAGCTCGCCCTCCTTCTCCCCCTCCCCTGAGGAAACCAACTAACCACCCCCTTCTACACATTCGCCTGAGCAGCAGCCATCCTAGGACTACTAACCCTCGGCCTAATCTATGAATGAATTCAAGGAGGACTAGAATGAGCCGAATAAGCAGTTAGTTTAAAGCAAAACCTTTGATTTCGGCTCAAAAACCTGTGGTTTAAATCCACAACTGTTTAATGACCTCAACACACCTGGCCTTCTCATCCGCCTTTCTCCTAGCTCTAGTTGGCTTGACCCTCCACCGAACCCGCCTCCTATCCGCCCTTATCTGTTTAGAGGGGATAATACTATCACTATTTATTGGCCTGACCCTCTGAGCCCTGCAACTGGGCGCTACTACACACCTCTCTGCCCCCATATTTCTCCTAGCCCTCTCTGCATGTGAAGCCAGCACAGGCTTGGCCCTCCTAGTCGCCACTGCCCGAACCCACGGCTCTGACCACCTACAAAGCCTTAATCTACTACAATGCTAAAAATCCTTGTTCCCACCCTCATACTCATCCCCACAACCTGGCTCACTCCCACCAAATGACTATGAACCACAGCCCTCGGACAAAGCTTAATAATTGCCCTCATAAGCCTTGCTTGATTCAACAACATATCAGAGACAGGATGATCCACCCTCAACCCCTACATGGCGACAGACCCCCTCTCGACCCCCCTGCTCACCCTGACATGCTGACTCCTCCCCCTTATAATTCTCGCCAGCCAAAACCACATAGCCCTAGAACCAGTAAGCCGCCAACGAACCTACATCACACTCCTAACATCCCTACAACTATTCCTAATCCTAGCCTTTGGTGCCACAGAAATCATTATGTTCTACGTTATATTCGAAGCCACCCTAATCCCTACCCTCATTATTATCACTCGCTGAGGGAACCAAACAGAACGGCTGAACGCAGGCACATACTTCCTATTTTATACACTAGCCGGATCCCTCCCCCTCTTAATGGCCCTCCTCCTCCTCCAAAACGAAGCGGGCACTCTCTCCATAATCACCCTCCAATACACAAAGCCCCTCCAACTACTAACATACAGCGACAAGATCTGATGGGCCGGCTGTCTCCTGGCTTTCCTAGTTAAAATACCCCTATACGGCATACACCTTTGACTCCCTAAAGCCCACGTAGAAGCCCCCATCGCAGGGTCAATAGTCCTAGCAGCCGTTCTCCTAAAACTGGGAGGATACGGCATAATACGAATAATGACCATACTGGAACCCCTAACCAAAGAGATGAGCTACCCCTTTATCATCCTGGCCCTATGAGGAATTATCATGACGGGCTCCATCTGCTTACGACAAACAGACCTAAAAGCACTCATTGCCTATTCATCAGTAAGTCACATGGGCCTTGTTGTAGGGGGCATCCTTATTCAAACCCCCTGAGGTTTTACTGGGGCCCTCATCCTTATAGTCGCACACGGACTTGCATCCTCCGCCCTATTCTGTCTCGCCAATACCAACTACGAACGAACCCACAGCCGAACAATAATTCTAGCCCGAGGCCTACAAATAGTCCTCCCCCTTATAACCTCCTGATGATTTATTGCTAGCCTAGCTAACCTAGCCCTACCACCCCTCCCCAACCTCATAGGAGAACTGATAATTATCACCGCCCTATTCAACTGATCCTGATGAACCCTGGCACTCACAGGAGCAGGAACGCTAATCACCGCCAGCTACTCCCTCTACATGTTCTTAATAACCCAACGAGGCCCCCTGCCCCCTCACATCATCAGCCTTGACCCCACCCACTCCCGCGAACACCTCCTCATCGCCCTCCACCTAGTCCCCCTCTTACTCCTCATCCTTAAGCCCGAACTAATCTGAGGCTGAGCCACCTGTAGGCATAGTTTAAGCAAAACATTAGATTGTGATTCTAATAATAGAAGTTGAAATCCTCTTGCCCACCGAGAGAGGTCCGACGACAGCAAGGACTGCTAACCCTTTGCCCCCTTAGTTAAACCCCAAGGCTCACTCGCCGCTCCTAAAGGATAATAGCCCATCCATTGGTCTTAGGAACCAAAAACTCTTGGTGCAAATCCAAGTAGCAGCTATGCACCCCACCGCACTATTAATGACCTCAAGCCTTATGATTATCTTTACCCTACTAATCTATCCCCTAGCCACGACTTTCAGCCCCCACCCCCTAAAAGCCACATGGGCCACCTCCCACGTAAAAACTGCAGTCAAGACAGCCTTCCTAATCAGCCTCGCCCCCTTATTCATCTATATCAACGAGGGGGCAGAAACAATCATTACGAACTGAAGCTGGATAAACACTAACACCTTCGATATCAACCTCAGCTTCAAATTCGACCACTACTCAATCATCTTCCTCCCCATCGCCTTATACGTCACATGATCCATCTTAGAGTTCGCATCTTGGTATATGCACGCAGACCCCTACATAAACCGATTTTTTAAGTACCTGCTGTTCTTCCTAGTTGCCATACTAATCTTAGTAACAGCCAACAATATGTTCCAGCTGTTTATTGGGTGGGAAGGGGTAGGCATTATATCCTTCCTCCTCATCGGATGGTGGTACGGACGGGCAGATGCCAACACCGCAGCCCTACAAGCAGTCGTATACAACCGAGTCGGGGACATTGGACTTATCCTAGCCATAGCCTGAATAGCAATAAACCTCAACTCATGAGAAATACAACAGATGTTCTCCACCTCAAAAGGGCTCGACCTCACCCTCCCTCTAATAGGCCTCATTCTAGCCGCAACTGGCAAGTCAGCCCAATTTGGACTTCACCCATGACTGCCCTCTGCGATAGAGGGTCCTACGCCGGTCTCCGCCCTCCTTCACTCCAGCACCATGGTGGTCGCAGGTATTTTCTTGCTCGTTCGCCTAAGCCCCCTCATAGAAAATAACCCAATAGCCCTGTCAACATGCTTATGCCTAGGAGCCCTGACAACCCTGTTCACTGCCACTTGCGCACTTACCCAGAACGACATCAAGAAGATCATCGCATTTTCAACCTCCAGCCAACTAGGCCTAATGATAGTTACAATTGGGCTCAACCAACCCCAACTAGCTTTCCTCCACATTTGCACCCACGCCTTCTTTAAGGCAATAATATTCCTAGCCTCCGGCTCTATCATCCACGCCCTCAATGATGAACAGGATATCCGAAAGATAGGAGGTATCCGATACCTCCTTCCCGAAACAACAGCCTGCCTTACAATCGGAAGCCTGGCCCTCACAGGCACCCCCTTCCTCGCAGGCTTCTACTCCAAAGATGCCATTATCGAAGCCATAAACACATCCTACATTAACGCCTGAGCCCTCGTACTCACCCTACTAGCAACCTCCTTTACAGCCATCTACAGCCTCCGGATCTTCTACCTAGTCTCAGCAGGTTTCCCCCGCTTTGCAACACTTCGTCCCCCCGCAGACACAAGCCCAGCAGCCATCAACCCGATCAAGCGCCTAGCCTGAGGCAGCATCATTGCTGGTCTCCTAATCACCTCAAACATACTCCCCCTAAAAACCCCAACCATAACAATACACCCCACATTAAAACTCAGCGCCCTAGCCGTAACCCTCGCAGGACTGCTAATTGCCTTAGAACTCGCCTCCCTAACAAACAAACAATTTAAACCAGTCCCCCAGGTCGGACCCCACCACTTCTCCAACATACTAGGGTTCTTCCCAGCAATCATCCACCGTTACACCCCCAAAATTAACCTCCTCCTAGGCCAAACCATGGCCAGCCAAACAGTAGACCAAGCCTGACTAGAAAAAACAGGCCCCAAGATACTAACCACCCTAAACATGCCTATCATCACCTCAGCAAGCAACGCCCAACAAGGCATAGTTAAGACCTACCTAACCATCTTCTTGTTCACCCTGGCCCTGATAGCTCTCCTATTCAACACCTAAACTGCCCGAAGAGTCCCCCGAGAAAGCCCCCGAGTTAGCTCTAAAACCACAAACAAAGCTAGAAGTAAGGCCCAAGCCCCGAGCATCATCAGCCCCCCACCCGAAGAGTACATCAGAGCTACCGCCCCTTGATCTACCCCGCAATGCGACTGATCATCCACTCCCACCCCCGCATCCTTATAAGAAGGCACCCAATTTCAGAACAGGCACGTCACTACTCAAAAAACACCGACCGTGACAACCACATATACATTCCAAGAAGACCCCTCATCCTCAGGGTAGGCCTCCGCAGATAGCGCTGTACAAAAAATAAAGACTACAAGCATGCCCGCCAAATAAATCAAAGACAACGTCAGACATAAGAATACACCCCCAGAACAACACACAGCCCCACTCCCTAACACACAAACAAAGATTAACCCAAGAGAAGCATAGTAAGTTGAAGACGTACACACAACCATTAACATCCCAAACAAAATCCCACTCACAAAGAAAGTCTCTAAGATCGGCATGGTTTCTGCCCGGGCTTTAACCGAGACCAATGACTTGAAAAACCACCGTTGTATTCAACCACAGAAACCTTATGGCCAGCCTCCGAAAAACCCACCCCCTCTTAAAGATTGTGAACGACGTACTCGTTGACCTCCCCGCCCCCGTAAACATCTCCGTCTGATGAAACTTTGGCTCCCTCCTGGGACTCTGCCTAGCAACCCAGATCCTCACCGGGCTGTTCTTAGCCATACACTATACATCAGATATCACAACAGCCTTTTCCTCCGTCGCCCACATCTGCCGAGACGTTAACTACGGCTGACTAATCCGAAACCTCCACGCCAACGGTGCCTCCTTCTTCTTCATCTGCATCTATATACACATTGGTCGAGGACTATACTATGGCTCCTACCTTTATAAAGAAACCTGAAACATCGGAGTTGTTCTCCTCCTACTAGTAATGATGACCGCCTTCGTTGGCTACGTCCTCCCCTGAGGCCAAATATCCTTCTGAGGCGCCACTGTAATTACCAACCTGCTATCCGCCGCCCCCTACGTCGGAGGCGACCTAGTGAAATGAATCTGAGGGGGCTTCTCCGTCGATAACGCCACCCTCACCCGATTTTTCGCCTTCCACTTTCTATTCCCTTTCATCATTGCAGCCGTAACTGCCATTCACATTCTGTTCTTACATGAGACAGGCTCAAACAACCCCGCGGGCCTTAACTCAGACTCAGACAAAATCCCGTTTCACCCATACTTTTCATACAAGGACCTACTAGGATTCGCTGCCATATTGATCGCACTCACAGCCCTCGCCCTATTCTCCCCTAACCTGTTAGGTGACCCAGACAACTTCACGCCCGCCAACCCACTTGTAACCCCTCCACACATCAAACCCGAGTGATACTTCCTATTCGCCTATGCCATTCTACGGTCCATCCCAGACAAACTAGGCGGAGTCCTTGCCCTTCTATTCTCAATTCTCGTACTAATAGCTGTCCCGCTACTCCACACATCCAAACAGCGAGGCCTAACCTTCCGCCCCCTCACCCAAATACTATTTTGAGCCCTAGTCGCAGACGTCTTCATCCTTACCTGAATTGGAGGCATGCCAGTAGAGCACCCCTTCATCATTATCGGACAGATGGCATCCTTCCTGTACTTCTTCCTATTTCTTGTACTACTCCCCCTCGCAGGCTGAGCAGAAAACAAGATCCTTGAATAAGCCCGCCCTAGTAGCTCAGCGCCAGAGCACCGGTCTTGTAAACCGGACGTCGGGGGCTAAATTCCCCCCTAGTGCTCAAAGAAAGGAGATTCTAACTCCCACCCCTAACTCCCAAAGCTAGGATTCTAAACTAAACTATTCTCTGAAACCACAACACCCCCCCCCC